TCTCGAATCATCTTCTCACGAAAGGAATGTTGAAGTTGATAAAAACACCTAATCTTTCGAATCCTTATTGCGAAGTCGATAAATTATACGTCCTCTGGTTGAATCATAACGACTTACTTCAATTTTAACTCTATCGCCTGGTAGTATCCGTATAAAACTACGTCGGATCTTTCCCGAAACATAACCTAGAATCATATCTTGATTATCTAAGCGAATCCGGAACATACCGTTGGGAAGGGATTCAGTAATTAAACCTTCATGAGTCCATTTTTGTTCTTTCATTCCAGGTAAAGCCTCCTTGAAGTATCAATTGATGGAGGAGGAACGATATTAGACAACCCGCCCCTTTTCTTTTTGTTTTCACAAATAAGAAGTTTCGGACCCAATTCGTATATTAGAAGGATTACCATATATAACACAAAACTTCTCCACCAATTCGTTCTAGTCGAGCCTCTCGGTCTGTCATTATACCTCGAGAAGTAGAAATAATTACAATTCCCATCCCACCTAAAATTCTAGGAATTTGTTGGTAGTTCGAATAGATTCGGAGACCAGGCCGGCTGATCCGTTTTAAATTTAAAAAATTTATATAAGACCTTTTCCTATTCCTTCTATGCCGTAGGGTTAAAACCAAAAAATATTTTTTGGTTTCTTTATGTTTTCTCACGTTTTCGATAAAACCTTCTCGTAAAAGTATTTTAACAATATTTTCAGTGATATTAGTATATGCTATTCGAACCACCCTTTTTCTATCCATATCAGCATTTCGTATAGAAGTTATTATGTCAGCAATAATATCCCTACCCATGGTGAATTAAATTTCTTGGTGCTCCCCAATTTTGATATAATCAACATGTTTTTTTTTACTTATTTGTTTATGAATTTAAATTTAAATTATTTAAATTAAAGGCATATGCGTGAGACACAATCTACTAAAAATTATGAATATATTTCTTAATCTCTTTCTTTCAAATACTTTACTATAACCAATGGTATTATCTTATTTTAGAAGACCTTACAATACCTCCGGAGCTAATGAAACTATTTTAGTAAAATTTAACTGTCTCAATTCCCGGGCAATTGCACCAAAAATTCGAGTTCCTTTGGGGTTTCCTTCTTGGTCAATGACAACCGCAGCATTGTCATCGTATCGTATTATCATACCGTTATCACGTTTGAGTTCTTTACAAGTACGTACAATTACAGCTCTGACCACCTCTGATCTTGCTAGGGGCATATTTGGCACTGCGTCTTTGATCACAGCAACAATAACGTCACCGATATGAGCATATCGACGATTGCTAGCTCCTATGATTCGAATACACATCAATTCTCGAGCCCCGCTGTTATCCGCTACATTCAAAAGGGTCTGGGGTTGAATCATATCATTTTTTTAGAATCTATTCTTTCAATGCAAAGCAAAGAGTGAAGAAAAAAAAAAAAGAAATATTGTTTGTCCAAAGAAAGAAACCGGCACCTGTTATTGTTTTTTTATCCCCAAGACCTTTTTCTTTTGATTTTTTTTTTATCCCGAAATAATGAATTGAGTTCGTATAGGCATTTTGGACGATGCTATTGAAATCGCCCTTCTGGCTATATTTTCTGTTACTCCACCCATTTCATAAAGTATTCGACCTGGTTTAACAACGGCTACCCAATATTCAGGGGATCCTTTCCCCGAACCCATACGTGTTTCTGCGGGTCTTACTGTAACCGGTTTGTCTGGAAATATACGTACCCATATTTTTCCACCGCGGCGTGCATTTCGTGTCATTGCTCGTCGACCTGCTTCTATTTGTCTAGACGTGATCCAAGCAGGTTCAAGTGCCTGAAGAGCGTATTTACCGAAAGAAATATGATTACCTCGATAAGATATTCCCTTCATTCTTCCTCTATGTTGTTTACGGAATCTGGTTCTTTTGGGGTTATAGTTGATGGTTGGTTCTGAATTCCATCTCTACTACAGAACTGGACATGAGAGTTTCTTCTCATCCAGCTCCTCGCGAATAATAAAATTTTAAAAATGTCTATTATTCATTTGTATATCTTGCTTTTTTAGCTAACTAAGCATATTAATATTTCTATTTTATATTTTTAAATTGATATTTTAAAATTATGTTCTAACGAATATTTGTTTTGTTTTTCTTTTTATCCTATTGGATTGAGCAAAAATTATCAATCCAAGAAGATAAAGTTTTCACGGGCGAATATTGACTCTTTTCGTCGCTATTTTAGTTGTAGGGTTAACTCATGACTTTTTTTTTCCCAATAGATGAAGGAATTAGTCTCTGGTTTGTTTCGCCATCCCGATCAATGAGTCTGTTTTCAATAGATTTGGATTCACAGGTTCCATCGTTCCCATCGCTTCTTACTTAATGGTTAGGTCTGATTTCTACAACGGAGCTCATAATGAAATTTTTTCTTGAGCCAATTTTCTTAGTCTTTATTGGCTCGAAGCTCTTATTTTTTTTGTTCTATGAACGGATTCGTTTTCTTTTTT